ATTGGACAAGTAAGAAAATTTCTCGTTCAGTTACGCACTTACTTAAAAACGAATAAACCTCAGTTCCAAGAAATCATATCCTCTACCAAGACATTAACCGCTGAAGCAGAAAGCTTGTTGAAAGAAGGTATTCAAGAACAACTGGAACGTTTTCTACTTCAAGAGAAAGTATAAAAAAGGAAATGGCTCATTCTTTTTTTCTTTAGTAAATTTTATTCTTTAATTAAATTTTTAATAAATTCTATAAAAATAAAAAATAAGTATATCCGAGTTAAGTATATATATATAATAGAAAGAAATATATAACCAATATCTATTTAATATTAAATCTTAAAGCACTCAGAAATTTTTTCTTATTCTATATTCTTTATTATCTTTTTTTCTAAATAGAATAAAAATATATTATAATATATTATAATATATATATATATATACGTAAATAATAGATAAATATCAATATATCTATATTGATATATTGATATTGCGTCCAATAGGATTTGAACCTATACCAAAGGTTTAGAAGACCTATGTCCTATCCATTAGACAATGGACGCTTTTCGCTTTTTTTACTTTATAGTTGTTAAAAAAAAGGAAGGTGCGAAATCTTTTTAGCAATTGTGTATTGAAGTGAATTCAATACACAATTGCTATTAGACAATTCTAATACATAAAATTGTCTCTAATAAAAGGGGAAAGGGGGCAATTTAGAATTTAGAGCGGGTAGCGGGAATCGAACCCGCATCGTTAGCTTGGAAGGCTAAGGGTTTTAGTCGACGTCGATTGATCATTTTTATATTTTTAACGTCTCTAATTCAAAACCGAACATGAAACTTTAGTTTCATTCGGCTCCTTTATGATGTATGGAGAAATTACCAAATAAAATACGATGGCAACGAAATAAAAAAATTCGACCCATAACATCTATGTTAGCTTTTTTTCCGTCTGGGTGCTTTCACAGAAAATTTTGCTTTATAGATGATCCTTCTAGAAGATATAAAAGGAGAACTCGAAGAATCTTTCTAGTTACTTCGTTCTTTATTTCTATTTAACGGAATCCTTAGGAAAAGTATTTTGTTTCCACCGAGCTAAACCAATATAATAAGTCGATGTCTTTAGTAAACCAAAGTTCTCGTTTAATAGCTATTTTGCTTCAATTTTTTCTATACCAAACAATGAATAGAACTGAAGATTTAGTTACGATTAGAAAGAAACTTTTCTAGCTTTATCCATGGATCCTCTTGTTATACTTATTGAATTGTAATATAGTAATCCAATTCAAAAATTATGTTTCGGAATTTCATAATCCAAATTTACAATTGATTAGAGTCTTTGGATACAAATTACGAGAATCTATAATCTTCCTTGAATTTTTCATTGAAAGGTAAAGGACTAAATCCTTTTAAGAAATAAAGTTTTTGATCGGAAGATAAATAAAACCGATAGACCCTTTAACTATTAAAGGGATTAAAGGAACGAATCACACTTTTACCACTAAACTATACCCGCTACAATGCAATTATTGCATATAATTTTACCTTTTGTCGAACAAAGTAATCGGTGGTGTAATAAAAAAAAGTCTGAAAAACAATTATAAAATTCTAGCGTTGACGCGTAGGCTTAATAAAATTAGTAAAGCTGACCCCCCCCTTTTTTTTCTAAAACTCCACTGGATGAGCCTTTTAACTTTAACAAAAAAAGGCCCGGCTGGGGACTGACCAGGCCAGGCTATAAAAAAAAAAAAAGATCTTTTACTTGTGTTTGGACGAGACAAAATAAAAAGAGGATTCTCTATTTTTATTATTGTGATTTTATTTATTTATCTTTTGAGTTCGAGCCTTTTCTTTATCTAATCTTTATCTAAATTTTTTGTGTAAGTAGAATTACTGAGAAAGTTATATAAAAAAGTTATATATATATATATATTATATAAATAGATGATAAATATATTTATAAAAAATATATAAATTATATATATAATAAAATATATAAAACGAAAAAAAAAATATTTATAATATAAAGAATAATCTATAAAAAAAAAAGAAAGCTTTTTAAGAATAAAGTGTATAAGGTTTTTTCAAACCTTTTTTTATAATGGAACCTATTAAGTATCCCCTTTCAATTAGGAGAGATGGCTGAGTGGACTAAAGCGTTGGATTGCTAATCCATTGTACGAGTTAATCGTACCGAGGGTTCGAATCCCTCTCTTTCCCTTTCTCCTTTTGATGATGTGTAATAGATAAAATACTAAGAAAATTCGAGCATTTCCACTAATTAAATAAAGCAATAAAAAACCTTTATTTTTTATTCTTCACGTCCCGGATTACGTCCTGGATCATTAGATAGGAATCCAAATATGAAGAGAGAAACAAAGAATATAACTACAGTGTATACAAAAAGTTTGAGAGTAAGCATTAAACAATCTCCAAGATCTTACTTTTTTTTTTCAAAAAAAAAAGAGAATAGATTCTCTATTTTTATACCAAATATCTAAATTTGATACCAAAAAATCAAGTGATTTATTTTTTTCTAAAAAAAAAAAAAAAAAAAAAAAAGTTTCATAAAGTCATTTGTAATAAGATAATAGTTGAGTCTTTCATATTCAAACAGATTTTCATATCAACATCTAGATACTTTTTTGTGAGCTCGAATCTAATTAGGTTCTTTCATTTAGGGAAAAGAGGATAAAATTTAGGAAATAGAATGATCCAGATTTAGTACAGCTACCAAAAAATTCAATATTTGAATTGAGAGTTCGTTCATACGCCAAGATTTTTTTCATCTTTTGAATTGTTGTTAAGAATAAAATCGTGAATTTTTCTAAGACAGTATTAAGAATTTCATCGAAAACTTACAGCTGCTTGCCAAACAAAGGCTAAGAGAAGAAAGAAAAGAGGTATTACGGGCATAACATCTACGATTGGATTCAAAAAGGCGTAGGCCTCCGGCAATTTGGCGACTAAAAAAGTGCTTGAAAAAGGGGCAGAATTAAAACAAATACATATCAAATTAAATATATTAAGCATAACAAAAATTGGTGTTCTTGTGGATAATTTAATTTTGATTGAGTTATTAATATATTTTTTATCTAAGGAAAAAATAAAGAAAGATAGTCTAAAAAGACTTTGTTGAACTTACTCAATCAAAAATCCTTTCATTCTCTTATGAGAATTAAAGAAATAATATTTTCATACAATATCTTAATTGAATTCTATGTAATGATCAATAAAGTCAGTTTGATTTGCTATCTACACGTGTCAAAACTCTAGCACCAGTGTAATCTATATTTAATTTGGGCTGAAATTGAATTGACGAACAACCAATAGCAATATTACTCTTTTAGTAGTCTTGAATAAAAATCTAAATGGGGCGTAGCCAAGCGGTAAGGCAACGGGTTTTGGTCCCGCTATTCGGAGGTTCGAATCCTTCCGTCCCAGAGTACAGTCATTACGGAATAAATCTTCTATTGCCCTTGTACACCATCTTTATCTTTCTGTTTAAAAATCCAATATATTTTATTTGTGTGTGATGCGGGTAAGAAAGGTAGAACCTTAGACTAAGAGTTTGAATAAAAATATATATATATTTATATATATAAATATATATTTATATTCAAATTTTTATTTTACATATATACAATCTAATATGGGATTCATTTTAATTCTGACTGAGCCTTTTACGCGTAAATTAAATATTCCATTCATAGAGAAAGGAAAAGTATAGATTACGATATACTGACTGAACTATGACTATTCATGATTCCATAATTGAATCAATTACACAAACTAGAGGAATGTTATGGTAAAACTTCGTTTAAAACGATGTGGTAGAAAGCAACGTGCGACTTGAATTGAAGGACATGATCTGCTGTGGATTTTTTGATCCGCCACTTTTATATAGGAATATAGGTGCTCTTGGCTCGACATTTTGTGTTATATTTTACTAGAGTGCTACACTTTTTTGGAATATAAAAAAGAGTACAGGATGGAGCTCGAGGAGAATAGAAAGTTTTTATTCCTTTCGCAGGAGTAAGGATCTAGGGTTAGTGCGAATTAATAAGTTGGAACAACTTCGTAAGTCTTTTTATTTTTATATTTTAAAAAGCCCTTTCAAGCAATTTTACAATGGAAAAGTAAATTTTCTTAAAATTGTAAAATTCTTTGGATCAAAAGTCTATCATGCGTGAATCAAGCGTTTGTATGATTCTTTGATAGAAAGAAAAGAAATCATAAACAAAATAAGGGGCTTGTTGCTGCCCTTTTTAATAAAACGATTCAAGATCACCGAAGTCATGTCTAAACCCAAAGATTCAAAGTAAGGATAAAGAACCCTGAAACAAGGAAATCCAGTTTAAATTGTTTGAACAACTAGATCAGAATGAAGAATCAAAATTTATTCTAAAAAATGAGACAAACAAAAAAGGGTTAGAGACTACTCAATAAAAAGAGTACTAAAGGATTCTCTGTTGAGATATTTAAGAGTTATTTAACTTGAGTTACGAGAGTACGAATGTTACGAATTATTTTTATGGAAAAAACTATTTAGGGTTTCAACACTGGCTAATTTATTTAATGTTTTTATTAATCTATTTAATATTTGTATTTTATACAGAGAGTTAACTTCTACTCGTACTCGTTTAATTTTTTCTCGAGCCGTACGAGGCCAAAGCCTCTTATACGTTTCTAGGGGGGGGTATTCTTTATATACATCTATCCCAATGAGCCGTTTATCGAATCGTTGCAATTGATGTTCGATCCCGAAGAGAAGGAAGAGATCTTCGGAAAGTGGGTTTTTATGATCCAATAACTAATCAAACTTATTTAAATCTTCCTGCTATTCTCGATTTCCTTAAAAAAGGCGCTCAACCAACAAGAACAGTTCATGATATTTCAAAGAAGGCAGGGATTTTTACGGAATGAAGTTTTAATAAAACGAAATTTAATTAATGAAACATAAAAAAGAGGATGTGAAAGACTCGTATATAGTTTGGTATCAAATTTTATCTACTCTTTTCTTTCCTCCTCTTTCGCTTCCATCATATTTTTTTATAATTTCGATTTATTATTAGTATTCGTACCTTAGTACGAATACTAATAAATACCCTGCTAACAACTACTATGTTTTATAATCATAAATAAATTTATGAAAAAAATTTTGGATCTATATAAATTAGAATTTTTGTATAAATATAAAATTTTATTGTATAGAAAATAATACTGTATATAAAAAAAATATTAATTCTGAATAAAACTAATATATATATATTATTATAATAATAATTTATTCATTATTCATAAAAAATTAAAGGCCATAAAATTGGGTCTAAAAAAGTATAAAAAGATTTGAGATTACCCTAACTAGCTTAGTTTTCATTCATTGTATGAACTAACAAACCAAGGGGTTAAGCTTTTTTATTCTTTTTTTTTTTTTTTTTTTCTTTTCGCTATATTAAAAATTCACAATCATATTGACAACAGTGTATCGACCAAATATAATTCTCTCATAGAGAAATAGATCTATTTGTTTCGGACGCACACATGGCTGGATTTTTTTTCTTTATTCTGGTTGTATCTACATATTTGCAGTACTTTCTTTTTTTTTTTTGGGGGGGGGGGGTTGCTAACTCAACGGTAGAGTACTCGGCTTTTAAGTGCGACTAGCATCTTTTACACATTTGTATGAAGAAAAGTATTCGTACAGATCTACGGTAGAGTTTGTAAGACCACGACTGATCCTGAAAGGAATGAATGGAAAAAATAGCATGTCGTATCAAGGGAGAATTCATATAACATTTTTTGCTTTCCCGATCAGTACAACCCTATTTTCGGTGTCGAACAAAAAAGGGGGGGAATTCCAATTTGGGTCGAGTTAATAAATATAAATGGATGGATAAAAAACCAGGTTTCCTGATTCCAGGAAAAAAAAAAAAAGAAACGAGCTTCCATTCGTAATTTGAAAAATTACCCGATCTAATTAAATGTTAAAAATAGATTAGTGCCTAATACGGGTATGGGAAGGAATTTTTTTCTTGCGTGTTATTATCAATTTTTTCATGAGTCCTAATTATTTTTTTCCCTAGTCCATTTGGGTTAGGTTGGAGATGGATGTGTAAAAGAAGCAGTATATTGGTAAAAATATATATATATATTTCCAAAATCAAAAGAGCGATTAGGTTAAAAAAATAAAGGATTTCTAATCATTTTGTTTTGTTATTCTATAATATAAATATAACGAACAGAAAGTTATTAAAGATAGAGAATCCGGTTATCAGTCTACCTGTTTATGAGGTATATATTGCTTTCGTAGTCTAATACCTCATTTTGACCGTATCGCACTATGTGTCATTTCAGAACTCAATAAAATAAAGACTTTACTTTCAGTTCAAATTGAATTTCAATCCAAATGGATAAATTTCAGGGATATTTAGAGTTCGGCGGGGCTCGGCAACAGATTTTTCTATATCCACTTTTTTTTCGGGAGTATATTTATGTACTTGCTTACGATCATGGTTTAAATGGATTAAATAGAAATCGCTCCATTTTCTTGGAAAATGCGGATTATGACAAAAAATATAGTTCACTAATTGTGAAACGCTTAATTTTGCGGATGTCTGAACAGAATCGTTTGATTATTCCCACTAAGGATTTGAACCAAAATCCCTTTTTTGGGCATACCAATCCTTTCTATTATCAAATGATATCTGTTTTATTTGCAGTGATTGTAGAAATTCCATTTTCCCTAAGATTAGGATCCTCTTTCGAAGGAAAACAATTAAAAAAATCTTATAATTTACAATCAATTCATTCAATATTTCCCTTTTTAGAAGACAAATTATCACATTTTAATTATGTGTTAGATGTACTAATACCCTACCCCACCCATCTAGAAATCTTGGTTCAAAACCTTCGTTACCGGGTAAAAGATGCCTCTTCTTTGCATTTTTTTCGGTTCTGTCTATACGAGTCTTGCAATTGGAAGAATTTTGATATTAAAAAAAAATCAATTTTGAATCCAAGATTTTTCTTGTTCTTATATAATTCTCATGTATGTGAATACGAATCCATCTTTTTTTTTCTACGCAAGCGGTCTTCTCATTTACGATCGACATCTTACGAAGTCCTTTTTGAGCGAATTTTATTCTATGGAAAAATACAACATTTTTTAAAAGTCTTTGTTAAAAATTTTTCGTCGATCCTAGGGTTGCTGAAGGATCCTTTTATACATTATGTTAGATATCACGGAAAATGCATTCTGGCAACAAAAGATACGCCGCTTCTGATGAATAAATGGAAATCTTTTTTTGTTAATTTATGGCAATGTTATTTTTCCATATGGTTTCAACCGCAAAAGGTCAATATAAATCAATTATCTAAAGATAATTTAGAGTTTCTGGGTTATCTGTCAAGTTTGCGATTAAATGCTTTAGTGGTACGTAGTCAAATGCTAGAAAACTCATTTCTAATAGATAATGTTAGAATCAAATTGGATAGCAAAATTCCAATT